AAAAATGTGTTCGCTCAAGAAAGGCCCCATAAGATGTTAATCGTAAATAAGAAGAGTTTTTACGAAGAAAAACTAATACAAATTCGCATTCAGATACATAAGAATTATATAGGAACCAAAATAATCTTTTATTTTCTTTTAAAAAAACATAAATAGATTTCTTCGGAGTAATGAGACTATTCCAATTACGGTATTCGTAAAGAAAGAACCGCAATAAATGCAAAGAGGAAACATCCTGGATCCAAGATTGAAGGATTTGAACCAAGATTTCCATATGAATGGGATGAGGTATTAATATATCTGACAGATAATTTAAGTGCGATAATTTATCTTCTAAAAAGGGAAATATAGAATGTATAGATCGTAAATTGTGAGATTTGACTATTTCTTTTTCTTCGAGAGAAGATACTAATTGCAGCGAGAATGGGATTTCCACAATGACTGCAAAACTTTCTGATATCATCTGAGAATAAAAATGAGAAGAAAAATCATTATAATTGTTGTAACCAACGAATCGATTTTGGTTCGAACCATTAAACGAATAAATCAAATAATTCTGTTGATACATTCGAACAATTAAACGTTTTACAAGTATTAAACTAGACTTATTGTCATAACCAAAAATTTTTATTGGTTCATAAAAAATCAAACCATTTAAACCGTAATCATAAGCAAATACATAAATATACTCTTGAAAGAAAAGCGGATATAGGAAGTGTTGTTGCCAAGATCTATCTTTATCTTTTTCTAAATATCCTTGTAATTTTTCCATTTACATTTTGACTTGAAATAGACATTTCTTGGGTTATCAAATGATAATACATAGTGCAATATGGTCAAAACAGGGTAGAGTATCTATACAATACGGTACGAAAATATATATATACCCCGTAAAGGAAACATGGGGTCCAATCAACAGATTTTTTTACTTACTCTTTTTCTATCCAATTTATCTTCTGCATATATAATTAAAAAGAAGGTAAAAAATCCTTTATTTTTGCAACCCGATTGCTCTTTTGACTTTGGAATTAATTATTTTTATCAGTATACTGTTTCTTCTACACATTCATCTTCAATCCATAATAATAAAAATAAAGAATAGTTAGGATTCATAAAAAAAAAGAATCAACAGTGCAATCACAGGAGGACCCACACTTTCCCGTATCAGGCACTAATTTCTTTTTAACATCTAATTAGATCGGGTAATCATTCCATTCAAATTAAGAACATAAGCTCGTTGCTTTTTGTTTTACCAGAATTAGGGCCACAGGGCCCTATCCATTTATTCACTTGACCCGACTGTAAATGTGAATTTCTTTCTCTCCTCTTTCCAAAAAGAAACCATTTTTTGGAAAGCTTCGGTAAAGATAAATTCATAATTCCGGTTTAATTTGTTTGAATTTTCTTTATTTTCTATTTTCAAATTGAATAAATAATTTTGTTATTTATTTAAAGTAAGAAATTCATTTTATTACGACATGCTGTTTTTTCCATTCATTACCTGTGAGGATCAGTCGCGGTCTTATAGACTTTACCAATAGTCTGGACGAATTCGTTGCTTCATCCAAATGTGTAAAAGATCATAGTCGCACTTAAAAGCCGAGTACTCTACCGTTGAGTTAGCAACCCATATCATATGTAGATATGATCGAAATAAAATCAAAAAATCAATTGAATTGGACTGCGCGACCACATAAAAAATTACAACATTGAACTAGTAACAAATCGAAAAAAAAGATCAAAATAAAAAGAATAAAATAAAAAGTAAAAAAGAAAATAAACGGCTCATATTAAAATAAAAAACAACAGATTGACAATAGAGATTCCAAAATTATGACAGAGCACCCATTCCATTTCTTTATCAATATTTATGATTTTCATTAAGAAAATACATCTTGTATGATAGTTAATATGGCAATGCAATACAAACTACTAAAGTAAACTAAAAACAAAAAAAAATGAATGTATAATAAATATATGTATATCTAATTCGATTATACTTATTACTATATTTTATATTATATTTTGGATATAATGTGGAGTGGGGTGGGGATAAACAGATCTATTTGTCTACGATCGAATTATATTTGTTCGATACACTATTGTCAATATAAATGCAATATTTGGAAAACAAATTAAATAAATCAAATAAGAAATTGCTTATACTGGATTAGCACAACAAAAATAAGAAATTGCTATAGAAACAGGTAGGGAACCAGATTTATTCTTTATTCAATCAATATAGGTATAGGTACAATAAGCAACATTAACCCTTTATCTTATTTGTTAATAGATTCCCACAACAAGAAAAAAAAAAAAAGAAAAAAAATTAAGTATGAATAGGGTAAAAGAGGAAAATTGTAGGAATTGTAAGTAAATAATTACACAAAGATAAGTACTAGTTATCTCCCCTTACTTCTTATTTAGTTTATTCATTTTTTTTATGAATTTTTTGTTTCATTTCATTAGTTTTATTTCATTAACTCGAAGTTCGTTCTTTAAAAATTTCTGCCTTCCTTAAAATATCATAAACAGTTCCTGTAGGTTGAGCGCCCTTTTCGAGGAAATATAGAATAGCGGGAACGTTTAAATAAGTTTGATTCTTTATTGGGTCATAAAAACCCACTTTTCGAAGATCTCTTCCTTCTCTTCGGGATCGAACATCAATTGCAACGATTCGATAAATGGCTCATTGGGATAGATGTAGATAAAGTATTCTCCCCCCAGAAACGTATAAGAGGTTTTCTCCTCATACGGCTCGAGCAAAAAATGATTTTCATTTCTGTAATGTAATAATGTAATATGTAGTAGTAATATGTAGTAATATATATAATAAATAAAAATATATATTATTTATATAATAAGAATAAATAAAAAATAGATCAATCAAAAAATGAATAGACTATGAGGTGATGATTTGAATCGTTTTTTTGTTCTTCCTTACAGAAAAAAGAAATAGCATTCGTACCCATAACTCAAGTAATTCGAACAGAGTTCAAAGGAAAATCCTTCGACATTAAATTTATTGAGCCGTCTCTAACCTCTTTTGTTTGTCTCATATCGAATCTTTTTTTTTTCCTCATCTTGATTGCTACAATTGTATCAACAATTGAAAATAGTGTTTCCTTGTTCTGGAATTCTTTATCTTTGCTTTGTCAAATCATTGGGTTTAGACATTACTTCGGTGATTTCTAATTTTTATCTTTTTAAAAAGGGCAGCAACATCCCTTTTTCTTTTGTTATTTCTTTCTATAGAAATAGAATATGAAGACTTGATTCCCTTGCAATACACTTTATTTTGATCAAATAGAAATTGTTTTCTCAATTCCGAAATTTTTTTTTTCAAACTTGTTTCGAATTAGAATCCTTCGATTTCCATATTGAATATTAAGACTATACTTACAAAGTCGGTCTAACTTATTGATTGTTACTAACCCTAGATTTTTCCCCTTGATAAAGTAATTAACCCTTTCTGCTCGAGCTCCATCATGTACTATCAACCCAAGACAAATTAGGTTCCTAACAGAACAAACGATGTCGAGCCAGGAGCATTTTCATTCCTATGGAAAATGGTGGATGAAAAATCCACAGCCGATCATGTCCTTCAAGTCGCACGTTGCTTTCTACCACATCGTTTCAAACGAAGTTTTAACATAACATTCCTCTAATTGAAATAATGGAAAATGGAATTTCACGCTCCTATGGCATTTAATATGTAATCATGTCATGAATAGTCATTGGCTTGACGGGTAATAAAACGAGCAGGGTAAAAGGCAATAAAATCAAAATAAAAAATTTCCAAAATATCCGATTTCAACATCATGACTAGAAAATATATTTTTAGCCATGACTAAATTTGAGCTCTAATTCAATCAACAACTCAACGTAACCACAATTAATGAGTAGCTCAAAATTTTGAGAAGATATATCATTATTTTCTAGAGAAACACAAACAAATTCTATCATGTGCAATTGAATTATCAATTTCTTTTTTATTGAAAATCAAAGGATAACCCAAACCGATAATGGATTTTTTTGATTTTCACATTCACATAACTGCGGAATACAAAAAGTATCCTGTAAGACAAAATTCAGGTCTTTTTTTGCTTTTATCTAAAAAATAAAATCTGAATCAAGAATAAGAGGAGTAGGTCGTGTCATCCATCATATACAACACTACGAACAATTGTTATTGGAAATAATCATAGATATTTATTTTAAAGAATCAACATTTTCACGGATGCTTTTCGCTTAACCAAAAATTTTTTGTTATTCAAATACAATAATACAATAACAATATATTATCATATAATATGATAATATATAATATATGGTATATATGGGCCATGCTTGCTTATTTTATACAGATTTTTTTACTTCGGATTTAAAACAATTTAGTCAACTATAAGAAATATACAAATTTCCACCCAATCCCTATATTAGTTTTAAGACCAGCGATGAAAGTGATGAAATTAGTACCACAAAAAACTTCCTATTCTTTAGTCTCTACATAGAATGTAGAATTAGGATACCCATGTATTATTTACTTTAGGGTTTTAGGATTTATGGAAAGAAATAGAGATACCTTTGTTTCATATTTCAATTACGAATGTGTCATAAAAGAAATTCCATTTTATGGATATGGGACATAAAGTTAAATAACTACCTTCAAAGTATATATTTTATTGCCATTGGCTACTGCCGCCGACATTTGAGACTTGATTATCCTTGTGATGAGAAATCACATGAATTCTAAGAATCATTCTTGAATTTTCCATTTTTATGTAGGATACAATGTAATCCTGTCTTTCGTTTCTGATGGAAATGCTCTGGGACGGAAGGATTCGAACCTCCGAATAACGGGACCAAAACCCGCTGCCTTACCGCTTGGCCACGCCCCATTGAAATTTCTATTTAACACTAGTAAATGTAATAATACTATCGGTTATGCGTCAATTCCAACGAAAATGCATAACATAAAATAATCAAATAAATACCTATAGGATATATTCTTGCTAAGATTCTGCATAGGTAGATATAGGATCAAAAATTCATTGATCATTACATAGAATTCAATTAAGATAAGTATGAAAGTCAAATTATTTGTATTTTCATTTGAAAATGGAAGAAAGGATTTGTGATTGGGGAAAATTTGAATAAAAAATCTTTTTGACTTGCTTTTTTTCATTTTTCTCTTATAAAAATAACTCAATCAAAAGAAAATTTTCTAATCTACAAGAACGAAATGTTTGTTATGCTTAATATCTTTAGTTTAATCAGTATCTGTCTTAATTCTGCCCTTTATTCGAATAGTCTTTTCTTCGCAAAATTGCCAGAAGCTTATGACTTTTTGAATTCAATCGTAGATTTTATGCCTGTCATACCTGTCCTTTTTTTTCTCTTAGCCTTTGTTTGGCAAGCTGCTGTAAGTTTTCGATAAACTCTTTAATTTAATACTTTGCCAATTTTATTCATGATTTATTCATTCGATAATAAAATTCGAAAAATAGATTAGATCGGATAAGCCTTATATTAAATTCAAAATCCTTGATTAAAAAAAAAGAAGAAAATTGTATTTGTATATTGAATAACAGTAGCAATATATCTATATTTGAATTGACTTATTTCCCCGCTCTGACCTTCTAAGTCGGCAGGCAAGGACTTTTCATTAATTCGGGGTCTCCTTCTCCTAGAATACTTAATTATCGACTAATTATCGATATGAAAATAATTTCTTTGTAAGAAAGGAATCAAAATCTTATTACCTTATTACAAAGAAATTTGTAAAAATTATTCTATTTTCCAATTTTCAAAAAACTTCATTTTTTTTTTTCATTTTTGGGGCGTCATGTCAAACAAAATAATAGCATATCCGGTAAAAAAATAGGTGATTTATTCCCCTTTTCAAAAATGATCTTATCTTGGAGATTATGTAATGTTTACTCTCAAACTCATTGTTTACACAGTAGTAATATTTTTTGTTTCTCTCTTCATCTTCGGATTCTTATCTAATGATCCGGGACGTAACCCCGGGCGTGAGGAATAAAAAAAGAAATTTTGAGTTTTCCTTGGTTTTTTCTAAATTTTTTATGATATTTTTCTTATTACTTTATTTTATCTACTCCATATCCATATATTTACCTATGAGAAAATCAAGGAATTAAAATTCCTTCAAAATCGAAATTCTCAAGTCATCAGAGCAAGCGGAGAGAGAGGGATTCGAACCCTCGGTACGAATAACTCATACAACGGATTAGCAATCCGCCACTTTAGTCCACTCAGCCATCTCTCCCAAATTCAAAGAATTTTTATGTGATGTGATATGTGAAGTATCAAATTGATACTTCATTGATACTTCATGTTTTTCATTTCTTCTTTATTATCTTTATTATATATATTATATAATAATAAGGATAAGGTATTCGTATTAATTATAGTATAGACTTATTTCTTTTTTTATTTAATATTATATATTACATATTATATATTATAATATGTAATATATAATATTAAATAGTAATATCTATTACTATGAGTATAGTAATGATATATATATTACCATTATTCTATAATGTAATTGTATTATTTATGTAATGTATTTTATGTGATACGATATACTATATCACTATAATATTTATTATAAATAGAATATTATAAACAAATATATTGCAAACAAATCTATTATAATAAGTGATATCTATTATCATAAATAATATGTTATATTAAATATTATTTTCTTATTAAAACTATTCAAACTAGAATTCGAATAAGTAAAAAATGGAATAAAAGTTAACAAAAAAGATATTAAGAATTTATACTATCAATGAAATATAATGAAATTAATAAGATATTAGTAAATACATTTTACTAAGTATATTTAACTAGTATTTGTATATTAATATTTAATTAAACAAATATGTTAAATATTGTTTAATAGTTATTAAAATAGTTATTAAAATAGTTATTAAATAGATATATATGAACTATATATAATATACATATACGAAATACAAAATCGAAATACAAAATTTGACATTCAGTTAAATTTGAAGTTAGTTAAAGTTAAGCTCTTAATTTAATAAATTAAGTTATTAAGAGCAATCAGAAATTACATTTAGATAATAATTCGCGGCGGATATCCCCCATAGAACAAATGCCTCATTTCTTTGATTTTGATTTTGTATATGAAAGGTTTATTCTTCTGTCCCGGCCCGGTATGGTTAAGTACTAACCGCGGTCGGGCTAGTAGTACTTACTGTTTTTTTTGTCGCCCTTTTTTGTCCCAATCATTGGATTTAATTATGATTTGATATCAATCAATTTGTTATTGAAACAAGGACAATTTCTATCCCCATTTTTATAATAAAAGTTTATTCATATTATTTCTTTTTTTCTTCTTTAATTTCGAAATCAAAATAGAATAGAAACATGGAAACCTATTTGTATATTATTTTATTAATATTAATAATAATATTTAATATATATTGAATATTTAATATT